GTATGGGATCCGTAGTAGGTGAGAAAATCACCCGTTTGATCGAGTATGCTACTAATCGATCTTTACCTGTCATTATTGTGTGTGCTTCTGGAGGAGCACGCATGCAAGAAGGGAGTTTGAGCTTAATGCAAATGGCTAAAATATCTTCTGCTTCATATGATTATCAATCAAATAAAAAGTTATTTTATGTATCAATCCTTACATCTCCTACAACTGGCGGAGTTACAGCAAGTTTTGGTATGTTGGGAGATATCATTATTTCTGAACCTAATGCCTACATTGCGTTTGCGGGTAAAAGAGTAATTGAACAAACATTGAAAAAGATAGTAACCGACGGTTCACAAGCGGCTGAGTATTTATTCCATAAGGGCTTATTCGACCCAATTGTACCACGTAATCCTTTAAAAGGTGTTCTGAATGAGTTATTTCAACTACATGGTTTCCTTCCCTTGAATCAAGATTCAAAAAAGAAATTTCAAAAAGATTGAAATTCTTCATTTTCAAATGGAAGTATAACACTAGCTTCAGTTTTAGTAAAGGGGATTCTCATACATATTCGTGTCGAAAGAGGAATAGGTATACTTCATTGAGTTCTACATTTGTTATTGATTTTTAAATACTTCATATTAATATTATCTTTTAATATTATATTATCTTAATATTCTTTCTAATTTCTTTTTAATAGTTTTAATAGCTTAATATTAATAATTAATAGATAGACTTATTAGAATATATCTTTATAATTAGAATTTATAATAGGTACAAATATGAAATTGAGGTACCCATTCTATGATAGATTTGAACTTTCCCTCTATTTTTGTTCCTTTAGTGGGCCTAGTCTTTCCGGCAATCGCAATGGCTTCTTTATCTCTTTATGTCCAAAGAAATAAGATTGTCTAAATATAAATACGATGAAATCTAATCAATTTATTTCAACACTGGATCATCATACAGATACTTTTTTTAATGTAATACGGTAGGATATATGATATTTGGACTTTCCGAAAACAAATGGAAGAGTTGTTTTGTTATGTATGCCGATGCCTAATATACGGCATTAATGCATGTATATGCGGTTATAGCTTAATCAATTAAATGATGAAATTCAAAATGATCAGCAAAGATTTTTTGAAAAATCTTTTAAATAGAAACTCAATGTGTCTAACCAATTATTCCTAATGGTTCCTGTCGGAATGCTGCTAGTTGATGAAAGTTACTTCGGGATCAAGCAATAAAAGTCAAGTCAAATCCATTTGGGTTATTCTCTCAATTCCAATCGAATGCAACTGGATCTAGTATAGTATGAACTGGCGATCAGAACATATATGGATAGAACTTATAACGGGGTCTCGAAAAACAAGTAATTTTTGCTGGGCCTGTATCCTTTTTTTAGGTTCACTGGGATTTTTAGTGGTTGGAACTTCCAGTTATCTTGGTAAAAATCTGATATCCGTATTTCCGTCTCAGCAAATCCTTTTTTTCCCACAAGGGATCGTGATGTCTTTCTATGGGATCGCAGGTCTATTCATTAGTTCTTATTTGTGGTGCACAATTTCATGGAATGTAGGTAGTGGTTATGACCGATTCGATAGAAAAGAAGGGATAATGTCCCTTTTTCGTTGGGGATTCCCTGGAAGAAATCGTCGCATCTTCCTTCGTTTCTTTCTGAAAGATATCCAATCAATCAGAATGGAGGTGAGAGAGGGTCTTTTTCCTCGTCGTGTCCTTTATATGGAAATCAAGGGTCAAGGAGCCATTCCCTTGACCCGTACTGATGAGGATTTGACTCCACGAGAAATTGAACAAAAAGCTGCCGAATTGGCCTATTTCTTGCGCGTACCCATTGAAGTATTTTGAAATGAACTGAAGAATAAATCTCACCATGAGAGAAGGAACTTAATACATCTCAAAAGTGGGAAGACGTATATGGAACAATAACTCTTTTGTATACGCATACACATGGTGTCTGGCTTCACTCTTTAGACTAGTAAAAGGTCTAATAAGTAATAAGTAAATAAGTATAGATTCATCAAATATCCTACCATGTCTTTTGTTTTCGTAAAACATAATTCCTCTTTTTAGGCCTTTGAATTGATACCCTATCCCTACGCTTTCGTACTTCATAGAAATCTCAGATAGAATCGACCAATGAAACAGGTTCATTAACAATTCACATCACGGATACAGAATGAAAAAAAAGAAAGCATTGGCTTCCCTCCCATATCTTGTGTCTATAATCTTTTTGCCCTGGTGGGTTTCTCTCTCATTTAAGAAATGTCTAGAAACTTGGGTTATTAATTGGTGGAATACTAGGCAATCCGAAATCCCTTTGAATGATATTCAAGAGAAAAATGTTCTAGAAAAATTTATGGAATTAGAAGAACTATTCCTGTTGGACGAGATGATAAAGGAGTACTCGGAGACACATATGCAAAGGCTTCGTATAGGAATGCACGAGGAAACAATACAATTGGTCCAAAGACAAAATGAATCTCATTTCCATATCATTTTGCATTTCTCTACAAATCTAATCTGTTTCGCTATTCTAAGTGGTTATTTTTTTCTGGGTAATGAAGAACTTTTCATTTTAAATTCTTGGATTCAGGAATTTCTCTATAACTTAAGTGATACAATCAAAGCTTTTTCGATTCTTTTAGTTACTGATTTATGGATCGGATTTCACTCGACCCATGGTTGGGAACTAATGATTGGTTCGATCTACAATGATTTTGGATTGGCTCAGAATGATCAGATTATATCTGGTCTTGTTTCCACTTTTCCAGTGATTCTAGATACAATTGTGAAATATTGGATCTTCCATTTTTTAAATCGTGTATCTCCTTCGCTTGTAGTAATTTATCATTCAATGAATGAATAATTCATTAGATCTTTTGATATCAATAAAATCAGAACCTTTCTTTGTGTAGAAAGAAAGTGTAGAAAGAAATCATTTTTCATCTTACTTATTCTTTATACTCCTACCTTTTCAATTCAAGGTATTCATACTATATTCCACTAGTACAATTCTTTCAGTATAATCAATACAATGGCAAACTTGTGGATAGGGAATTCTACTAGCTACCTATCAAATTTATTGTATAAATTCCGGGGATCAATGATTGGACCATGCAAAATAGAAATACTTTTTCTTGGGTAAAAGAACAGATGACTCGATCCATTTATGTATCGATCATGATATATGTAATAACTCGAGCATCTATTTCAAATGCATATCCCATTTTTGCGCAGCAGGTTTATGAAAATCCACGAGAAGCAACTGGTCGAATTGTATGTGCCAATTGCCATTTAGCTAATAAGCCCGTGGATATTGAAGTTCCGCAAGCTGTACTTCCTGATACTGTATTTGAAGCAGTTGTTCGAATTCCTTATGATATGCAACTGAAACAAGTTCTTGCTAATGGTAAAAAGGGGGCTTTGAATGTAGGAGCTGTTCTTATTTTACCCGAGGGATTCGAATTAGCCCCACCCGATCGTATTTCTCCCGAAATGAAAGAAAAGATGGGCAATCTTTCTTTTCAGTTTTATCGTCCTAATAAAAGAAATATTCTTGTGATAGGTCCTGTTCCCGGTCAGAAATATAGTGAAATCGTCTTTCCTATTCTTTCCCCCGACCCTGCTACGAAAAAAGACGTTCATTTCTTAAAATATCCCATATATGTAGGTGGGAACAGAGGAAGGGGTCAGATTTATCCTGATGGTAACAAGAGTAACAATACAGTTTATAATGCTACATCTGCTGGTATAGTAAGCAGAATAGCACGTAAAGAAAAAGGGGGATATGAAATAACCATAGTTGATGCATCAGAAGGACGTCAAGTGGTTGATATTATACCTCCAGGACCAGAACTTCTTGTTTCAGAAGGTGAATCCATCAAGCTTGATCAACCATTAACAAGTAATCCAAATGTAGGAGGTTTTGGTCAGGGAGACACAGAAATAGTGCTTCAAGATCCATTACGAGTCCAAGGCCTTCTGTTCTTCTTGGCATCTGTTATTTTGGCACAAATCTTTTTGGTTCTGAAAAAGAAACAGTTTGAAAAGGTTCAGTTGTACGAAATGAATTTCTAGATCTAGAGATTCCTTAAAATAAAGTTGGTAAAAGTGCCAAATTCTTGTTGATTGATAGACTGATATATGATTCAAAAAATTCTATAAGTCTTTTCTTTGTTTTTTTAGACTCTTTTACTCTTTTTTATTTTGCGGGATGTCTGAAACTTATTACTTGTATACCATTCCTAATGATAGAAAATAAGTATACAAATACAAAGTACAAAGGAATAGAATACAAGGCAAGGACGGGAAAAAGGAAAGTAAAAAAGATTTCTATTTATTTATTATTTAGATTTATAGAAAGTCTTATTATTCTTTTATTCTTAGTCTTTCTAATCGTCTATTCGATTCGATACAAGACGACACAAGAAAATCCTTTTCTTGTGTCGTCTTGTATCGGGATCATGATTTTTTCTTTTGTTTTCCAAAGATTCTTATTCCTTGTTTTATTTTCCGGGTATAATTGAACAAATAGAACTTCTTAAACTCATTTCAACTTATAACTTAGGAAAATAACAAAAAAAGACTTCTCTTGTTTTGTTTTGGCTGAAAAGCGGATTAGATCTTTACGCATATCCAATTCTTTCTTTATTATCTCATTACAGTTTTTTTTTTCTATTTCTTATTTGTTTTAAATTAGTCTAAATAGTTGAGTCCAAAAAGAAAATTATTTGCAGGATGTTTCATATTTTCATATGGATAAATTCATACGTATTAGATTCTTAAAAAAATCGATGGATTCCTCCTTTCTTGTTTCTTCATATTCAAAATATTGATATAATAGTGAATATTATGTTAGGAACGACAGAAACTATGAATAAGTCAATAGATTCAATTATTATTAAATTATTCAAAAACATTAGAATAAAAAAGGAATACAATAAAGTGGTTTGAAACATCAGATCAAAGTCTCGCTCTAAGAGTTAAGA